ATCTGTTTCTATTTCGATATATGGAAAGTTTCAAAATCATCATATAAGAATCCAAAAATTGCAATAGAAAAGAAAAAGGGGGGTTTGTGATGATTTTGAAATATTTTCTACTAGGTAATCTAGTATCCTTATGCATGAAGATAATCAATTCGGTCGTTGTGGTCGGACTCTATTATGGATTTCTGACCACATTTTCCATAGGGCCCTCTTATCTCTTCCTTCTCCGAGCTCCGGTTATGGAAGAAAGAAAAGAAGGAACCGAGAAGAAGGTATCAGCGATAACAGGTTTTATTACAGGACAGCTCATGATGTTAATATCGATCTATTATGCGCCTCTGCATCTAGCATTGGGTAGACCTCATACAATAACTGTCCTAGCTCTACCGTATCTTTTGTTTCATTTCTTCTGGAACAATCACACAAACTTTTGGGTTTATGGGTCTACTACCAGAAATTCAATGCGTAATCTTAGCATTCAATGTATATTCCTGAATAATATCATTTTTCAATTTTTGAACCATTTCATTTTACCAAGTTCAATGTTAGCCAGATTAGTCAACATTTTTATGTTTCGATGCAACAACAAGATGTTATTTGTAACAAGTAGTTTTTTTGGTTGGTTAATTGGTCACATTTTATTCATGAAATGGATTGTATTGGTATTAGTCTGGATAGGGCAAAATCATTCTATTAGATCTAATGTACTTATTCGATTTAACAAATACATTATGTCTAAATTGCAAAATTTGATGGCTCGAATATTTAGTATTCTCTTATTTATTACCTGTGTCTACCATTTAGGCAGAATACCATCGCCCATTCTTACTAAGAAACTCAAAAAAACTTCCGAAATGAAGGGGATTCAAAAAGAGTCACAAGATGTATTTACCGAAGAAGACCCTTTTTCCGAAAAAAGGGGGGCTCTGGACAAAATTGATGAAACGAAAGAGATAGCGGATGAATTACATTTTATTAATATGAAAGCTATATGTTCTCTGGATGATAATAAAGAAAATTGTAAGGCCGCTATGGTGAAAAAAGAATATAAACACGTTTTCTGGTTTGAAAAGCCTCTTGTAAATATTTTTTTCGACTATCAAAGATGGAATTACCCATTACGATATCTAAAAAACTATCAATTTGAAAATGCTGTAAGAAATGAAATGTCACAATATTTTTTTTTTTTTTGTCAAAGTGATGGAAAACGAAAAATTTCTTTTACATATCTACTCAGTTTGGTAAATTTTTTGGAAATGATACAACGAAAGATATCTTTGAATGAATTATCATTCGATTCTAATAAATTAGATAATTTTTGGACTTATAATACTAAATACAAAAAGAATAAACAAATTAATGAGATTATAAATCGAATTGAAGTTCTAGACAAAGAATTACTTTTTCTAGATATACTTGAAAAAAAGACTCGATTATGTAATTGTGATAAAAAAAAAGAATACTTGCCTAAGATATATGATCCTTTCTTGAACCAACCTTTTGGTGAAACACTAACACTAAAAAAAAAACAAGTTTCACCTTTAAGTATAAATGAAACCTTTTCTATAAATAATATTCATGGTCTACTTTTTACCGATGAACATAAAATGTCTTATGATAAAACACAAATTTATATCATAAAAATAAATTATTTGTTGACCTTAATTAATGAATTTTCGAAAGAACCAATACCCTATTTAAATTTGCAAAGACTTTTTTTATTTCCGAAAAAAATAAAAAGGGGTTCAAAAGAGCGATATAAATTTTTATTTCATGTAGTTATAAATAATAATCATAAAAAATCCATTTTACAAAAAAAATACGTAAAAAGAATACGTAAAAAAATATCCCATTGGTCATACAAATTAATCGACGAATTGGAACAACAGGAAAGGGGAAATGCGGAAGACCGATTGGCGGACGATCATGGTATTCGATCAAGAAAAGTCAAACGTGTAATTATTTTTACAGATAAACAGACAAATACCGACGAGGTGGCTTTAATACGTTATTTACACCAATCGGATTTTCGTCGAGATATAATCAAAGGTTCTAGGCGCACCCAAAGGCGTAAAACAGTTATTTGGGAGCTGTTTCAAACAAATCTACACTCTCCACTTTTTTTGGAACGAAAAAAAGATAATAAACTATTCGATTTGTATTTTAAATTTTATGAACTGATGCAATTTATTTTTAGAAATTCAATTAATAAAAATAAAAAACTCAAACTTTCAGATTATAAAAAAGAAGAAGAGATAAAAGAAATGGCGAAAAACACCAAGTACAAAGAAGAGAGAACCTGTATCGAAATAGCAGAAACTTGGGATACCATTCCATTTGCTCAAACAATGAGGGGTTGTATGTTAGTAACCCAATCCGGTCTTAGAAAATATATTCTATTACCTTCATTGATATTCGCTAAGAATATAGGACGGATGTTATTATTTCAATTTCCCGAATGGTCCGAGGATTTAAACCAATGGAATAGAGAGATACATGTTAAATGTACTTATAATGGGGTTCAATTATCAGAAAGGGAATTTCCTAAAAAGTGGTTAACAGATGGTATTCAAATAAAGATTCTATTTCCTGTCCACTTAAAACCTTGGTACAGATCTAAGCTCCGATCCTTTCATAGGAATCCAATGAAAACAAAAAGAAATAAAGAAGATTTTTTTTTTTTAACAGTTTGGGGAATGGAAGCTGAAATGCCTTTTGGTCCTCCCCGAAAAAGGTCCTCCTTTTGTGAACCTATCTTTAAAAGACTCGAAAAAAAAATTAGAAAATTGAAAAACATTTCTTTTACACCCCAACGATTTATAATAATGATAATGAATAACGAAAGAACTCATTTGTTACTAAAAGATAAAAAAAGTTTTTTCAAATTTTTGATAACAAATTTTTTAAAAACAAAAAACTTGTTCAAAGAAAGTAATATATTCAAGTTAAAAAAATATATATATCAACCAAGTGAAACTAAAAAAGAAAAATATTATCTACTAAAAAATAATATAATTGATGAATCATATATTCAAAAAAAATCAAAAGATTCTAAAAAAGATTTATCGACAAAGAATAAAATGAAATATCTAATTGATAAAACAAAAAAAATAAAAAAAGAAAGAAAAAAAAGATTTTTAACTATCCGGATTTGTCCTAATAAAAAAAAAAATAAACGAGTTGATCGAATCAAATTCAAAAAATTGATAAAACGCCCCTTCGGGATATTAAAAAAAAATTCGAGATTCATTTACGAATCAAAATTTATTTTTTTTAAAATTGTACAATTCTTTGAAATATACATAAATAATTTTTTATTTATCAGTAACATAAAAATACTAAGTCTCAATGTACAACTCTTTCTTCAATCAATAAAAACAAGTTTTGATAAGTACATTTACAATAATCAAAAAAAGAACGAAAGAGTTGAAAAAACAAAAAAAATAACAATAAAAACGTTACTTAATATTAATAATAAAAACTCAACTATTCTGTTTGGCTTATCTTCCTTGTCACAAACATATGTATTTTATAAATTATCAAAAATTCCAATTCATTACTTGGATAAGTTAAGATATGTACTTCAATATCATGAAACGTCTGTTTTTAGTAAGAATGTAATTCCAAAATGTTTTAGAACACAAAGAATCTTTCATTGCGACTCAAAATTAAGACATCAAAAACGTTGGAATTATGAAAAAAATAAATGGAAAGATTGTCTAAAAGATTATTATCACTATGATTTATCACCAATTAGATGGTCTCGATTAGTACCAAAAAAATGGCGAAATATAGTAAATCAGCATTCTACAATTAAAAATAACGATTTAAACAAAGAATATTTATCTGAGCAATCCTCATTAATTCATCATGAAAAAACGTTAGTGTCAGATCAAAACTGTCAGTTTAAAAAACATTATCGATATGATATTTTATCATATTTATACTATAATTATAAAAATAATTATGAAAATGCAGCCTACTCTATTTATATGTCTAAATCACCATTACAAGCAAAATTACAAGTAACAAAAAAAAATATCACTTTTATAAATTATAATACAGAGAAAACCAAATTACTCGATAAAGTTAAAGTAAAGAATAGCCCTATCAATAATTTTTTCAATAATTATCGACGATACGAAAATAGTGGGAATATAGAGCAAAAGGTGAATACAAAATATTTTGACTGTCAAATTCTTTTAAAGATACAAAAAGTATATCTTTTTGATAAGCAAAGTTTTTTTTATCTTACACTTTATCAAAAAAAGAAAAATGAAATACTAAATAAGGCGAGATTGAATGTGGAACTTTGGTTTTTACAAAAATTTTTACAATTTTATAATGTAAAAATTAATGAAAGTACAACAAAAAAAAATTATATATCATTGGATGAAAAAAAAAAATACAAGAATAATACAAAAAAAGGATTTGACATCTTCCTAAAAAGATATTTGATTTTTCAATTGAGATGGGATAATCTTATGAAGCAAAAAATAATCAACAATATTAAAGTATATTGTTTCCTACTTAGACTTCTAAATCCAAAAGAAATGGCTCTATCGTCTATTCGAAGAGAAGAAATGAATCTGAATATCATGTTGATTCAGAATAAATTAACTTGTACCAAATCGATGAAAGGGGGAATATTAATTCTTGAACCAATTCGTCTTTCTATAAAAAAAAATAGAAAATTGATTATTTATAAAAAAGTTGTACGTAGTTCATGTTTTTATAAAAACAAGCACCAAACAAATAAAAGAAAAAAAAATATATTATATATTATGAATACAACTAAATCAACCGCACAACATCAAAATATGAGTGTAAATAAAAACGACAATTTTGATGATTTATTTGTTCCTGAAACTATTTTATCATCTCGACGTTGTAGAGAATTTAGAATTTTAATTTGTTTCAATTTCAAAAAAAAATTAAATCGGACAAATGAAAACAAAAAATTAATTAAATTGAAGTTTTTTCTTTGGACCAATTTTCGATTAGAGGATTTTACTTGTATAAATCGATATTGGTTTAATACTACTAATAGCATCCGTTTCAGTATGTTAAGGATACGTATGTATCCACAGTTGAAAATTCGTTGATAATATATTTGTTTTCCTATATGGATTTTTACTCATCATCCACATCATAACAGAATTTAAATAAGATTATAAAGATTTACTTTATTAATATTAATGATATATAATTAATGAAAATAAAGTTCACATGCAGTAAACAATTCATTTCTTAAATTAAATATAAAAATAACATTTAATGCGAGTCAAGTTTCGTAAATTTTCGAAAGCTATTGAGCACACATAAATAAAATAGAAAATAGTTGATTGATTCAAAATTTGGATAAATCATTGATTCATCTAATATCTAAATATATGATTAAGTGACAAATTGATTAGATTGAAATTTTATGATGTTTGACAATATTTATAGATCCAATGTCGCATTCAGTAAAAATTTATGATACATGTATCGGGTGCACTCAATGTGTTCGAGTTTGTCCTACAGATGTATTAGAAATGATCCCTTGGGACGGTTGCAAAGCTAAGCAAATTGCTTCTGCTCCACGAACGGAGGATTGTGTCGGTTGTAAAAGATGCGAATCCGCCTGCCCAACGGATTTTTTGAGTGTTCGGGTTTATCTATGGTATGAAACAACTCGCAGCATGGGTCTAACTTATTAATTTAAATGTGTGTGTTTTTTTTTTCCCAATAAAACCCGTACTCAAAACCAAAATATAGGTTCATTATGAAGTACGGGTTTATTTTAAGTGTAAGTAATATATTTATGATGATCTCGAGGAGTCAATTTATTAATTGATTCTAATATTCCATTACGAATAACAAAAGCAAAGTATATATTCGTAATGGAAATTCGATATATCAATATTGGTTGTCGGAAAATTGATATGAGAGAATGAATATCATTTTTGTTACCATTTATTTTTGTATTCATCAAGCTCTTTATTCAATTCGATTAAAATCGAAATGAACCATAACTGTGCAGCCCTATTTCTAATAGATTGATCCCAAAATAGCAGAGCCAAATTAGAAGAAAGCCTATAACAGCTACAATTGAAGAATTTGTACCGTTCGAATTTTTCTTCGTATGTAAATAAATCGTGAATATAATCCAAGTAATAAATGCCCAAGTTTCTTTTGGATCCCAATTCCAATATGATCCCCATGCTTCATTAGCCCACACAGCTCCCGAAAGAATACCTATACTAAAAAAAAAAAAACCTATACTAATAACACGATAACTCCAATGTTCCAATTGTTGAATTAATTGGTATCTGTAAAAATTCCTAGTTGAAAAAAAAGAAGTGCTTTGTAAAACAGTTTTTATCTTTTCATTCGCGTTATTCGCGTTTTGATTATTAACAAAAGAAAATGTTGTAGTTAATAAAAAATGGATTTTACTACAAATAATTCTCTTTTTTTGAAATGTAATGACTAAAAGTGTTACTGATAATAAGGATCCGCATAAAAGAGATGCATAGCCCACTAAGGTCATACTTACATGCATCATTAACCATTGAGATTGAAGAGCGGGTACTAATATTACAGATTTATGTATTTGATTGAAAATATTTGAAGTAGCAAAAACTTGAGTAAAAATAACACCTATCTTTATTATTGAGCTTAAATGTTTATTTTTTATTTTTAAATACAGAACCAGATAAATAATGGAGAAACCCCATGAAAGGAAAATTAATGATTCGGATAATTCACTTAATGGGAAATGTCTAAAACGAATCCAACGGTTTATTAATAATCCTGTTAGACAGCAAAATCCCGCTGTTATGCCCCTTTCTGACGAATCAGATAGTTCTATGATTTCATCGACTAAGAATATTCGAAAAACAATTGGAATTAAAATTGAAACAATAGAAAAAGATATATGAGTTAATATATGTTCAAAAGTAGAAAACAGCATAAATATAAATAAGTTATTAAAAAAAAATAATAAAGGGACAAAATTTAATAAGGAGACCACAAATTGTATTTTTTTATTAAAATATGAAATTTAATTTTTTGTTTACATTTTACATGCCGCTACTCGGACTCGAACCGAGATGCTGTAGCACTGCTTCCTAAGAGCAGCGTGTTTACCAATTTCACCATAGCGGCCTTACAATTTTCTTTATTATCATCCAGAGAACATATAGCTTTCATATTAATAAAATGTAATTCATCCGCTATCTCTTTCGTTTCATCAATTTTGTCCAGAGCCCCCCTTTTTTCGGAAAAAGGGTCTTCTTCGGTAAATACATCTTGTGACTCTTTTTGAATCCCCTTCATTTCGGAAGTTTTTTTGAGTTTCTTAGTAAGAATGGGCGATGGTATTCTGCCTAAATGGTAGACACAGGTAATAAATAAGAGAATACTAAATATTCGAGCCATCAAATTTTGCAATTTAGACATAATGTATTTGTTAAATCGAATAAGTACATTAGATCTAATAGAATGATTTTGCCCTAT